CTTGTGACACAATGTAATTAGTGGAGAAATTTGTTGTCTCGCACTAACCTTGTCATTTAATTTTTTTTTGTTGTCTCTGGCGTGGGAATAAAGGCTTTTTAGTTTTGGGGTTAGCTAAAAAGAATAATAGTACTGATTAGTCAATTATGGGGGGGGGGGGTTAATTCTTAAAAAAAAAAAGTTCATGTTTTTTTTGAAATTAATTGATAAATTCAGTTTTAGTGAGGGTGTAAAAAATCGTAATTTTTGAAAAAAAAAAGTAAAAGTGCCACTTATCATTTTTGAGGACTAAGTGAAGGTTTATGTCAAAAAAACATTGATATATATTACTCATGCGTATCTCGATGGAAATAGAGATAGGCATATTATGTTCAGGTTTAGATTAATATTTACCAGGTATAAATCTGTATGTCTGTTGATCTCACAGAAAAAAAAAATAATGAATGTAGTAAGAATCAGTTATGGGGGGCCTGGGCCATCTAGTTGAAAAACATCCTCCATATATGCCGGCTAGATTGGAATGACAATCACCCTTAATTGTATGTTCATAGATTCAAACCAGATGCCTTTGAAAATAACTGAGTCGTTCCCCCGGAATATCCGTCCATAGATCTGGACACGGTATCTTGAGGGGCGGGTTGATGGTTTCTCCTCCGTCCGTCCAATTAAAAATCAGGAGGGTTTAAAAGGCAAAGCCGTAGGGAAATAAGTTTAATATACTATTATACATAATATGTCCCCGCGGCACATGACTATTGAGAGATTAGGACAAGCGATAGTTTTAAGTCAGAATTTTGGCCTTGGGTGTCAGTAGTGGGAGTGGGAATCTCTCGTTTGAAAAAAATATTTTTTTATATTGTGTTTACACTGAAGGTTTTTTGGTGTATTGGGATTTTACCTTTTGGTGGTTTGTGTATTTTGGGTGTGTCGAGGCGTGTTTTGGGTGTGTTTTGGGGTGTATTTTTGGTGTGTTGTGGCTTCATTTAAACGGTAGTTTAGGCGAATGATGACAGCTCTAAATATGCATGGCCTATCCTGGTTAAATTAAAAAAGTTTTCATTTTTTAACTTTCCCCTCCTCCTACCAACTAACTAATTTATTTATGCGTTTGGCCCAGACTATACGGTGTATGATTATTAATGTGGCTTAGCTTATGTAAATGTCATATTTTATATGGGCGTGTTTTTGTGATATGTGCTTAGCCTGGCAGATATAACATTTAATTTATTAGTGTGTATGGCTTAGCCTGGTATATATACTACCTATTTAGGTGTTTTGTTGAAAGTGAGTATATAATATATCATGTGGCTTAGCCCGGCATGAGATACCCTGTAGGGTGTCTCATGCTGTTAGTGCATGATGTATTATGTGGTGTATATTAATTTACATATACGTTTACTGTTGGAGAGTTTTAGTTCTCGTTCTTTGACTTACAAGGTCAATGTTTTTCTAAACTACATCAGTATCATTTTATTAATTTATTTTCTGTTGTTCCTGTTATAGGAATAATAAGTAGAAATAGTATAAAATATAGGATTGAGGCTGCCTGTCCAATTTCAATAAATGGGGGTTCAACTGGTTGTCCTCCAATTCAGGTAAGTACAATTGTATTGGCAATTAAGAGTCAAAAGAATGTTTGTGTAATAGGTCGAAGTGATAAGCTTCGGTGTTTAGAGGTGTGTAAAGCTGGAATTGTTATAAGGATTAGAATTGATGCTAATAAGGCTATTACTCCGCCTAATTTATTTGGAATGGAGCGTAAGATTGCATATGCAAATAGAAAATATCATTCTGGTTGAATGTGTGGGGGAGTAATTAGTGGGTTAGCAGGAGTAAAATTTTCCGGGTCTCCTATAAGATTTGGTGTGAGAAGTGAAATAATAATTAATACTAGAAGGAGAATAAGAAGCCCTAAGAGATCTTTGAGAGAGTAGTATGGGTGGAATGGGATTTTATCTGGATTAGAATTTAATCCTGTTGGATTATTAGATCCGGTTTCATGTAAAAATAGAAGATGAACAATGCTAGCTCCGGCGATTATAAATGGTAGAATAAAGTGGAAGGCAAAAAATCGGGTAAGTGTTGCTTTGTCCACTGAAAAGCCCCCTCAGATTCATTGTACAAGTGTATCTCCTATATATGGAATTGCTGATAGGAGGTTTGTGATAACGGTTGCACCTCAAAAGGATATTTGTCCTCATGGTAAAACATATCCTACAAATGCTGTTGCTATAACTAAAAATAGGAGGATAACTCCAATGTTTCATGTTTCTTTATAGGTATATGATCCATAATATAATCCTCGTCCAATATGTATATAAATACAAATAAAGAAGATAGAAGCCCCGTTAGCATGAATATTTCGTACTATTCATCCATAATTTACATCTCGACAGATGTGTGCTACTGAGGAGAATGCTGAGGTGGTGTCTGCGGTATAGTGTATAGCTAGAAAAAGTCCGGTTAAGATTTGTGCAATGAGGCAGACCCCTATTAAGGATCCAAAATTTCATAAATATGATAGGTTTGACGGAGCTGGAAGGTCAATAAAAGAGCCATTAATAATTTTTATTAAAGGGTGGGTTTTACGTATAATGTGGGCCATTGTTTTTATAGTTGAATACAACATTGGTTTTTCAGGCCAAGGGTTTTGGTTTAAATCCAAATAAGAATTATGATTTATATAAGTTTTCTAGCTTTATTTGGTTTGGTAGTAGGATTTGTTGCTGTTGTTTCTAATCCGTCTCCTTATTATGCTGCTCTTGGTTTAGTGTTAGGTGCAGTTTGTGGGTGTTGAGTTTTAGTTGATTTTGGGGTTTCTTTTCTGTCACTTATTCTTTTGTTGATTTATTTAGGGGGAATGTTAGTAGTATTTGCTTATTCTGCTTCTTTAGCAGCAGAGCCGTATCCAGAAGCCTGGGGAAACTGATCTGTTTTTGTGTATGTTTTTATGTATATATTAGGAATTGTTGTTATTTATGTAATGGTTGGTGGATGACAGGGTTTTGAGGGGCTTTTTTCTGGAGAAGATAAATTTATTGGTGGGGTTAATGATTGTATTGGGGCAGGAACAATATTTGTTTTAGGGTCAGGATTTTTAGTAGTATCGGGATGAGGCCTTCTTTTGGCTTTATTTGTAGTATTAGAGGTAACTCGAGGATTGTCTCGAGGCTCTTTACGTGCTGTAAGACATAATTAAAATTAGTAAGGTAGAAATTAAAGATACTGATATGTATGTCTTAATAAGTCCAGTTTGAACAGTTGTGGTGGTTTTGATAAGTGGCAGCTGTTGATTTGATAGTCCTTTTGGTATCCCTTTTTCATACCAGGTCAAATCTGTAATAATTGTAGCCAGGTTTTGACCTGTTAATATTTTTGTTTTTGGGGAGAGGCGGTGAGTAATATGTGGAAAGAATGCTAATAGATTAGAGATGGTATGAAGTTTTGTTTTTGTACTAATATTTATGGTTGTCTTTATTATATCTATAGCAATAATTAATCCTAAGGTAGTAATTATTAGGGCTGAGGTTTTTAATGATCCTGGTATAGTTATAATTTGTGGTTTTATAGGTGGAATGTTTATTATAATTAGAAGTCCGGCAATAATACTTCCTAATGCTAGGCGTTTAATTGGGTTTATAACTATTTTATTATTTTCATTAATTAAGGTTATTGGTGTTAATCGTGGGTTATTTATTGATGCAAAGAAGATGATCCGAAAACTGTAAATGGCTGTAAAAGATGTTGCTACTAAAGTTAAGATGAGGGATCAGCAGTTTAGATTTGAGGTGTTTATTGCTTCAATGATGGCATCTTTAGAAAAAAATCCTGATAAAAATGGGGTGCCTGTTAATGCTAGGCTGCCAATTGTAAGACAGGAAGTTGTAAGTGGTAATATTTTTTGTAAGCCCCCTATTTTACGAATATCTTGTTCATTATTGAGGCTGTGGATAATGGATCCTGAACATAAAAATAATATTGCTTTAAAGAATGCGTGAGTACAGATATGAAAGAATGCTAATTGTGGTTGATTCAGTCCAATTGTCACTATTATAAGGCCTAATTGGCTAGATGTTGAAAAGGCTACAATTTTTTTAATGTCGTTTTGTGTGAGGGCACATGCGGCTGTAAATAGTGTGGTAAGTGACCCTAAGCATAAGCATGTTGTTAAGGCCGTGGGATTTTGTTCTAGTAAAGGCTGGAAACGAATTAGAAGGAAGATTCCGGCAACGACTATTGTGCTAGAGTGTAATAAAGCTGATACTGGTGTTGGGCCTTCTATAGCCGCTGGAAGTCATGGGTGGAGGCCAAATTGTGCTGACTTTCCGGTTGCGGCCAAGATTAAGCCTAAGAGTGGGATAAATCCCTCGTTTTTTGTTATAAGTATAAGTATTTGTTGTGTTTCTCATGAGTTTGTATTAATTGCAATTCAAGCTATTGAAACAATTAATCCAATATCTCCAATACGGTTGTATATAACAGCTTGTATTGCGGCTGTATTGGCGTCAGCTCGGGCGTGTCACCATCCGATAAGTAAAAACGATATAATTCCTACACCTTCTCAGCCAATAAATAATTGGAAAAGGTTGTTGGCCGTAACAAGGGTTATTATTGCTATTAGAAATAGTAGAAGGTATTTAAAAAATCGGTCAATTATAGGGTCAGAGTGTATATATCAGATGGCAAATTCTAGGATAGCTCATGTGACAAATAAGGCGGTTGGTAAAAATATAATTGAGTATTGGTCTAGTTTAAAGCTTAAGAATAAATTGAAATTGTAGATGTTTATAAAATTAAAGTTGGTAGTTGTAGTTTCTATTCCTTTACTAATAAAAATTATAAGAGGCAAAGTGCTGACAATAAAGGATAGTTTAACTGATGTTTTTACAAGGGTGAATCAATCTGTGGTTTTAATAATTAAAGGAATAAAGAGTAGGAGGAGGGATAGTGTAAGTGATGAGCTTAGGATTAAAATAAGGTCCATAGCTTTTACTTGGAGTTGCACCAAGAGTTTTGGTTCCTAAGACCAATGGACGACTGTTGTCCTTTAAAAGTGAGTACGCCGCGGAGTTTAACTGCGGAATAGATAATTAGCAGTCTCTATATTTCTTAATCATTCTCGGTCTATAGAAAGGGTTAAACTTTCATTAATAGGGTCACAGCCTAATGTTTTGTTTAAACTATATTTACATTAAATTCCACCCAAGATTAATTCTGGTTTTATTATTAAAAGAATTATTGGTAGAAGATGTATAGCTATCAGGCTATGTTCTCGTGTAGAGGTTGGCATAGTAAATTTTAAATGGTTTGGAAGTTGACCCCGTTGGGTGATAAGAAATATATGAAGGGTATAGGCGGCTGTGATAAGTGTTCCTAGTCCTGTTAATAAAATTGTTCATGGAGATCAATTAAATAGCGATATCATAATTATCAGTTCACCTCATAGGTTAGTGGTTGGGGGAAGTGCTATGTTTGAGAGGTTAGATAGGAGTCATCAAGTGGCAAGTAGGGGAAGTGTTGTTTGTAAACCTCGGGTTAGGAGTATTGTTCGACTATGTGTTCGTTCGTAATTTATATTAGCTAAACAGAATAATGCAGATGAGATTAGGCCATGTGAGATTATTAAGATAACTGCCCCGGCAAAGCTTCATGGTGTTTGAATTAGGGCAGCAGCTACAACTAGACCCATGTGGCTAACAGAAGAGTATGCAATGAGGGATTTTAGGTCTGTTTGTCGGGTGCAAATTAATCCTGTTATTAAGAYTCCTCATAAAGCAAGGACAATGAACGGGTATGAGAGTTCAATTAATGGGGTAAATATTGTGGTAATTCGAATAATTCCATAGCCGCCTAGTTTTAGTAAAATAGCAGCTAAAATTATTGATCCTGCTACTGGAGCTTCTACGTGGGCTTTTGGTAGTCATAGGTGGGCCCCGTATAATGGTATTTTAATTATAAAAGCTGTTAGGCAGCCAAGTCACAGAATTTTATTTGTTGAGTTTATTAAAAATATTTCTTTTGAGGAATATAAAAGGCTTAAAGATAGAGAACTTTGTGAAGTTAATAGAAAAAGTAATGCTACTAAAAGTGGTAATGACCCTGCAAGGGTGTAGAATAAAAAATATGTTCCTGCGTTTAGTCGTTCTGTTTGGTTTCCCCATCGTGTAATAATAATTAGTGTTGGGATTAGGGTGGTTTCAAAGGTAATATAAAATAAAATTAATTCTGTTGATGAAAAGGCTAAAATAAGGGCTACTTGTAGTGCTGTTAGTATTGAAATATATATTTGTTGTCGACTTAATGGGTTGGTTTTTAAGTGATTTTGGCTCGCTAAAATTATTAGTGGAAGAAGTCAGCATGTTAATATTAGTAGGGGGGATGAAATTTTATCAACTCCTAAGTATTTATTTGTTATGGTTATAAGTTCTAGTGGCTGTAGTAAAAGGTTTAAGCTAATAATGGCAATAAATAGGCTATTGGTAGTGGAATTAAATCATACTCATTTTGTAGGGGAGAGTCAAATTACTGGAATTAGTATTATGGTTGAAATAATAATTTTTAACATTGTAGTAGGTTAAGGGCTTTTAAGTGATCCGTGTTATGTGTTCGGGTGGTTGCAATTATTAAGGCTAATCCTGTGCTTGCTTCACAGGCAGAAAAGGTTAATAAAAATATTGGTAGAGAAAAATATGATACGGCTTCTGTTTGTTTTGTCCATATTGATATTGCTAAAAATATAGCTAGTATTATTCCCTCTAGGCATAATAAGGCAGATAATAAATGGGTTCGATGTAGGGTTAGGCCAGAAATACTAAGTAAAAATGTGGAATAGAATGTAAATAGTGTAGGGGACATAAAATACTTTTGGGGTTAATCCAAAATTAATTGAGTCGAAATCAATTGTCTTTTTTAGAATAAGTATTTATTCTGCTCATTCAAGGCCTCCTTGTATTCATTCATAGATTAATCCAGCAGTAAGGAGAATTAAGATAATAGTTGCTCATAAGAATATATTTATTGGGGTTGTTTGAGTGGCTCATGGTGATGGAAGGAGAAGAGCGATTTCAAGATCAAACAGGAGAAAGAGGATGGCTACTAGGAAAAATCGAATTGAAAATGGAAGGCGTGCAGATCCTAATGGATCAAATCCGCATTCATAAGGAGATAGTTTTTCAGCATCTGGAGCACTAGTTGGAAGTCAAAATCCGACTATAATTAAAATGGTGGATAGAGTTGTTGTAAATAATAATGTAAGTAAAATTAGGTTCATTGTCTTTTCTTAGATTTTTACTAAGATTAAATGATTGGAAGTCATTTGTATTTTTATACTAAAAAGACAGGACCCTCATCAATAAATTGAAATATAAAGGAATAGTCATACTACGTCTACGAAATGTCAATATCAGGCGGCAGCTTCAAATCCGAAGTGGTGGTTAGAGGTAAAGTGAAAGTTAATTTGACGAAATAGGCAAATAAGTAGAAATGAAGAGCCAATGATTACATGAAGGCCGTGGAACCCGGTTGCAACAAAGAAAGTTGAGCCATAAACTCCATCTGCAATTGTGAATGGGGCTTCATAATATTCTATGGCTTGTAATAGGGTAAAATATAAGCCTAAAATAACTGTTAGGAGAAGTGATTGGGTGGCTTCTTTATAGTGTCCTTCTATAATGCTATGGTGTGTTCATGTAACGGTCACTCCAGATGCTAAGAGGACTGCGGTATTAAGTAATGGAACTTCAAACGGATCTAATGGGGAAATTCCTGTGGGTGGTCAACATTCTCCTAGCTCTGGAGTTGGTGCCAGGCTCGAATTATAAAAAGCTCAGAAAAACCCAAAAAAGAATAATACTTCAGATGTAATAAAAAGAACTATGCCATATCGAAGTCCTTTTTGGACTGGTAGGGTGTGGTGTCCTTGAAATGTACTTTCTCGGATAATGTCTCGTCATCATTGGATTATTGTTAAGATTATAATAATTAGTCCTAGGTTTATTAAGATAGTTGATCCGAAGTGAAATCATATTATAAGGCCGGATGTTAATAATAGTGCTGCGATGGCTCCTGTGAGAGGTCAAGGGCTTGGGTCTACTATGTGGAAGGCGTGGGCTTGGTGAGTCATTAGACATTTTCTTGTAAATATAGGCTTAATAAAAGTACAAAGACATAGGCTTGAATTATTGCGACGGCGATTTCTAGGAGGGTTAATAATAGTAGGACAATTGCAGTGAGGATTGCAATTGTAGGTATAAGTGGTAAAAGAGTTAATACAGCGGTTGAAGTTAGTTGAATTAATAGGTGGCCTGCTGTTAAGTTTGCAGTGAGTCGTACTCCAAGTGCTAGTGGTCGAATAAATAGGCTAATTGTTTCGATTGCAATGAGAACTGGGATTAATAGTGTTGGGGTTCCTTCTGGTAAGAGATGGCCTAAAGATATGGTTGGTTGGTTTCGTATACCGGTAACCACTGTTGCTAATCATAGTGGAAGAGCTAATCCTAGGTTTATTGATAGTTGGGTTGTTGGTGTGAAGGTGTATGGAAGAAGTCCTAGTAGATTTATGGAAATTAATAAAAGTATTAAAGAGGTAAGGAGTAGTGCTCATTTATGTCCTGTTGTATTTAATGGTATTAGAAGTTGTTTTGTAAAGTTTTGAGAAAATCATAATTGAATAGAATAGATTCGGCCTCCTTGTCAGTGTTTTGGTGATATAAAGAGTAATAAAAGAGGAAAACCTATGGCTAAAGTAATTAATGGAATACCTATAAGGGTTGGGGTTATAAATTGATCAAAAAAGCTTAAATTCATGGTCAGGTTAAGGGTTCGGTCTTGTTTTTGTTATTTTGTGTTATTGGTTCTTTGGGTATTTTTAAGTTGCTAGTTTTTGGTATTAAGATGATTAGATAAATAAATCAAGATGTAAAAAAAATAAAGAATCAGGGGTCTGGGTTGAGTTGAGGCATATCATTAAGGGTGGTTGGAATCACCGAGCTACAGCTTAAAAGGCTGTCGCTATCCATGTTAGCTTCTTAATGAGGATTCTAGTATTGAAGAAGATCAGCTTTGGAACTCAGTTAGTGGGGCTGTTTCTACTACAATTGGTATAAAACTATGATTAGCCCCACAAATCTCAGAACACTGTCCATAGAATACTCCAGGTCGTGATGCAATAAAGGTTGTTTGATTTAGTCGACCTGGGATAGCGTCTGTCTTAATGCCTATTGATGGAATTGCTCATGAGTGTAAGACATCTTCAGCAGAGATCAATATTCGGATTGGAGACTCTATTGGTACCACTATTCGGTTGTCGACTTCTAGTAGACGGAATTGTCCTGGAAGGAGATCTTGTGTGGGAATTATATATGAGTCAAATATTAGATTTTCATAGTTTGTAAATTCATAGCTTCAATATCATTGGTGTCCGATGGCTTTAACTGTGAGGGAGGGATCGTTAATTTCATCTATTAAATATAGGATTCGTAATGAGGGTAGGGCAATAACAATTAAAATAATAGCTGGTAGAATTGTTCAGACTGTTTCAATCTCTTGGGCATCTATTGCATTTGTGTTTGTTAATTTTGTTGTTATTATTACAGTAATAATGTAGAGGACGAGGGTGCTAATCAGGAATGCTGCTATTAGGGCATGATCATGAAAGTGTAGTAATTCTTCTATAATAGGGGAAGCTGCGTCTTGAAAGCCTAATTGTGATGGGTGTGCCATGTAGATGTACAAGGTTTAAACTAGTAATTGGGCCATGACAAGGTCCTGTAAATATTTTACTAACATCTAAGGGGGTAGCAGATTGGTTATGTGGTTGACTTGAAATCAAAGCATGGGGGTTCAATTCCTCCTCCTCTTGTATTAAGTCGTGTTTGAACGTAAGATGGTTCTTCAAAAGTGTGATAAGGTGGAGGACATCCATATAATCACTCAATGTTTGTTTGATTAAGTTCTGTTGTTAAAATTTCTCGTTTTGATGCGAAGGCTTCTCAAATAATAAATATTATTATAATAACTGCTACCAATGAGATTAGGGACCCAATTGATGAAATTGTATTTCAAAGGGTATAAGCGTCTGGGTAGTCAGAATATCGTCGTGGTATCCCTGCAAGTCCTAAAAAGTGTTGTGGGAAGAATGTTAAGTTAACTCCAATAAATATTACTCCAAAGTGAATTTTTGATCATGTTGGGTGAAGAGTAAACCCTGAGAAAAGAGGAAATCAGTGTACAAATCCTCCTATAATAGCGAATACAGCGCCTATTGATAGGACGTAGTGGAAATGGGCAACTACATAGTAAGTATCATGTAGGACAATGTCTAAGGAGGAGTTGGCTAGGACAATTCCGGTTAAGCCCCCGATAGTAAAAAGAAAAATAAATCCAAGTGCTCATAGTATAGCTGCATCTCATTTGATTGCTCCACCATGTATCGTGGCTAATCAGCTAAATACTTTTACTCCTGTAGGGATAGCAATAATTATTGTTGCTGAGGTAAAATATGCTCGTGTGTCTACATTAAGGTCTACTGTAAATATGTGATGGGCTCATACGATAAATCCTAATAGGCCAATTGATATTATTGCTCATACTATGCCTATATATCCGAAGGGTTCTTTTTTAGTTGAATAATATGTAACAATGTGTGAAATTATTCCGAAACCAGGAAGAATAAGAATATAAACTTCTGGGTGACCAAAAAACCAAAATAGATGTTGATAGAGTACTGGGTCCCCCCCTCCCGCAGGGTCAAAAAATGTAGTGTTTAGGTTTCGATCTGTAAGTAATATTGTAATTCCGGCTGCAAGTACTGGTAAAGATAGTAATAATAAAATAGCTGTAATTAAAACAGATCAGACAAATAAAGGGGTTTGATATTGTGACATTGCTGGTGGTTTCATATTAATAGAGGTTGTAATAAAGTTAATAGCACCTAAAATTGAGGAGACGCCGGCTAAATGTAGGGAGAAAATGGTTAAATCTACTGAAGCCCCTGCATGAGCTATGTTTCCGGCAAGGGGAGGATAGACTGTTCATCCTGTCCCTGCTCCAGCTTCAACTCCTGAGGAGGCTAAAAGTAGGAGAAGAGATGGAGGGAGTAATCAGAAGCTTATATTATTTATTCGAGGGAAAGCTATGTCTGGGGCTCCAATTATTAAAGGCAATAATCAATTGCCAAAGCCCCCGATTATAATTGGTATAACTATAAAGAAAATTATAACAAAAGCATGGGCGGTGACAATTACATTATAAATTTGGTCGTCTCCAAGAAGTGCACCCGGTTGGCTTAGTTCTGCTCGGATTAATAGGCTTAAAGCTGTGCCTACTATGCCGGCCCAGGCCCCGAATATAAGGTATAGGGTGCCAATATCTTTATGGTTTGTTGAGAATAGTCATCGAGTGATTATCACAGGTAAGGTGGCCGAAATAGGTGTCGAGTTGTAGCCTCGATTATAAAGGTTGTAGCCTTTTCTTACCAGGCCTCGTGGTGTACAGCACACAAAGTTGCAAACTTTATAGAGCAAATGACTTCTGCCGGGGCTTCTCCCGCTTTTTCCCCCCAACAAAGCGGGAGAAGTAGATTAAAGCCTGTAAATAGGTGTTTAGTTGTTAACTAAAAGATCGTAGGATAAGCCCTGCTAATCTAGAAGACCTTAGCTTAATTAAAGTGTCTGAGTTGCATTCAGAATATGTGAGTTAATCTTGCAGGTCTTAAGGCAAAAACTAGAAGATTTTAACTTCTGCTAGGGGCTTTGAAGGCTCCTGGTCTTAATTATCCTAAGTTTTTAAAATAAGTTTAAAATTGTTGGTGTAATTGGCAGAAGTATAGTAGATAAAACAATTATTGTTGGTATAGTTTGACTGGTTGTTGTTTTTAGTCGTCACATAATTTTTGAGTTGGTTGGTGATGGGGGTGTTGTAAGTGATACTGCATATGTTAGACGTAAATAAAAAAATAGGCTTAGTAAGGCAAATAGGGCCATAATTGTTGCAATTGGTATTATATCTTGTTTAGTTATTTCTTCTAAAATTAATCATTTTGGAATAAATCCTGAGGTTGGTGGTAGTCCGCCTAAAGATATTAAAATAATTATTATTGTTGGAATTAATGATAAATTTTTTATTCATGAGGTGGCCGTTTTATTAATGTTGGTGGAGGTAAAATTAATTATTAAGAAAAATATGGATGAGGTTATTATTAGATATACTAAGAGGTTAATTATGGTTAGTGGCTTAGAAAATGTTAAAATAACAATTATTCATCCGAGGTGAGCAGTAGAGGAATAGGCTATAATTTTTCGTAGTTGTGGTTGATTAAGTCCTCCTCATCCTCCTAAAGCAATAGATAAGGTTCCAAGAAAGATAAGTAGTGTTGGGTTTAGTTGTGAGTCTATTTGAATAATAAGTGCTATTGGGGCAAGTTTTTGTCATGTTGACAGGATTAAGCTTGTTATTAGGTCTAGTCCTTGTATTACATCTGGAAGTCATAAGTGAAATGGGGCGATTGCAAGTTTAATTATTAAGGCTGTTGTAAGTATTAATAGGGGAGTAGTTGTTTGTATACTAATAATTGTTCATTCTCCTGTTTCTCAGGCGTTTAAGATAATTGCAAATAAAAGTAGGGCTGAGGCAGCAGCCTGTATTAAAAAGTATTTTGTTGCTGCTTCTGTTGCTCGTGGGTGATGTAATTTAGATATTAGTGGAATTATTGCTAATGTATTGATTTCTAAACCAATTCAGGCGAGAAATCAGTGGTTGCTTATAAGTGTAATAATTGTTCCGGCAGATAGGCTTGATAATAATATTGATAAGGCATATGGGCTCATTAGTAAAAGAGGGGATTATCCAACATTTTTGGGGTATGGGCCCAAAAGCTTTATTTAGCTTATTTTACTTAAAAAGTGGTGTAGAGGGTGCATTTGGGGTTTTGATCCCTGCGGGGTAGGTTCGAGTCCTATCTTTTTAAAGTGGGAAATGAGAGGGTTTGAACCTCTATATATTACCCTATCAAGGTAAACCCTAAGCTTTCGGGCACATGTCCTATATTGGTGGGATGCTTGCTGTTATAGATGGGGCTGATAGGTGAAGTAAAGTTATTGCAATTGTGATTGGTAAAAAATTTTTTCATACAAGGTGTATTAATTGATCATACCGGAATCGTGGATATGAGGCACGTACCCATAAAAATAAAATTGTTAGGGCAGAGGCTTTTATGATTAAAGTTATTGTTGATAGTTCTGGTTGTATGTGATAAAAGGTTGTTCCTAAAAAGAGAATTGTAGATAAAATATTTATTATTAAAATGTTTGCATATTCTGCTAAAAAAAATAGGGCAAATGGGCCCCCAGCATATTCTACGTTAAACCCTGAGACTAATTCGGATTCCCCTTCTGTTAGGTCAAAGGGTGCACGGTTTGTTTCTGCTAGGGTAGAAATAAATCATATATAAGCTATTGGTCAGGCTGGTAATAAAAACCAAATTGGTTCTTGTGTTGTATTGAAGCTGGGTAATATAAATCCGCCTGTTATGAGGACAAGGCATAGAAGAATAAGTCCTAGTGTGACTTCATATGAGATTGTTTGGGCTACAGCCCGGAGGGCTCCGATAAGGGCATATTTTGAATTTGATGCTCATCCTGATCCTAGGATTGAGTAGACAGCGAGGCTAGATAAGGCTAATATAAATAGTACTCCTAGGTTTAGGTTAGTTAATGTATTTGGTAGTGGTAGTGGAATTCAAATTAATAGGGAAAGGGTTAGCGCTATTATAGGTATTAGTAAAAATATTGTCTGGGATGATGTGGAAGGTCGAACTGGTTCTTTAATAAATAGTTTTAGTCCGTCTGCAATTGGTTGTAATAGGCCAGAGGGGCCTACAATGTTTGGGCCTTTACGGTGTTGTATATATCCTAACACTTTTCGTTCAAGTAGAGTTAGGAAGGCAACTGCTAGTAGTACTGGAATAATATATAATAAAATATTACTTATTGAGCTCATAATTAAAGGAGGGATTTAAACTCTCGGGATAAAGGACTTAGGTCTTTTGCAATTATCGGGCTCTGCCACTTTAATAAGTCATATAAGACTTTCTTTTTCTCAGTCCCTCTCTTTATTTATGTTCAGAGATTGATGATAAGGCTTAAATTAATTATAGGCCTTGTTTTTTCGGTCCCTTCGTACTAGAAAAGTCTGTTTACAGATAGAAACTGACCTGGATTACTCCGGTCTGAACTCAGATCACGTAGGACTATTAATCGTTGAACAAACGAACCTTTAATAGCGGTTGCACCATTTGGGGGTCCTGATCCAACATCGAGGTCGTAAACCCACCCGTCAATAAGGACTTTATGGGAGGATTGCGCTGTTATCCCTAGGGTAACTTGGTTCGTTGATCAATTATTGGGTCAATTATGTCAAATTTTTTGTTACTTTGAAGTGTTTTTCTAGGTTATTTTCATCTCGGGGGTTAATTTCTTCCCCGTGGTCGCCCCAACCTAAAACCTTTTGTAAAAATCATTGGTTAAATTTTATTTAATTGAAATTAGTTAGGTTTAAAGCTCCATAGGGTCTTCTCGTCTTGTATATATATTCCCGCTTCTTCACGGGAAGATCAATTTCATTGACTGACCTGGGGAGACAGTTGAGTTTTCGTTTTGCCATTCATACTGGTCTTTATTTAAAAGACARGTGATTACGCTACCTTTGCACGGTCATGATACCGCGGCCGTTGAACGGGTGTCACTGGGCAGGCAGTACCTCTTATGTTTATTGTTCAAGAGGCGATGTTTTTGGTAAACAGGCGAAGCTCTAAGATTTGCCGAGTTCCTTCCCTGGTTTTGAGTCTTTCTTAAATAYTCCTGTGTTGGGTTARCGATTTGTTTTATTGTCATGCTTGTAAAGGTTAATATTACTTTCGTTAATTCTCGGTGGTTTTTCCATTTCGGGTTACAGATATATTTTAGAGGAGGTTCCTTATTACTTATTCTAGTAGTAGCGTTTCTAAAAATAGATTAACTTGATTATTATAGTGAATTAGGATTTGTTATTGTTATTTTAGGTTTTAAAAAGTTGAGCTTTGACGCTTTCATGGTGGCTGCTTTTGGGCCTACTAGGCTTTTTCCCCTTATAATTATAATCTTTATTCATTTATATAGGTTGTTTCCTTTATTAACGGGGCTGTACCTCGGTTAATTATAATAAAAGTACTAGCTTTTCTTTTTGTGGAGGTTATTACTTTTAGTTGAACTAAATTCTTTCTCAAGTAACCAGCTAAATCCAAACTCGTTTGGTTTTTCGCCTCTACCTTAAGGTCTTCCCGCTCTTTTGCTACAGAGGAGGGTTCGCTCAGTTTGCTGCCTTAGGGTAGCTCGTTTGGTTTCGGGGTATCCGGTTAAAGTTCTTTTTGCCGGGTTGGACTTGCTAGACCATCATGCAAAAGGTATAGGTTTTAGTCTTTGCTTTATTATGTTTTTATGTTTATTTCATTTCTATTTCATTTTTCCTTTGCAGTACTATATCTATTGCGCTAAGAGGTTTTCTGTCGCCCATACTAACTTTTAAAAATGGTTTTTGTAAAAGGAGGTGGTGATTAGGTAAATAGGCTAGTTTTATAACTCAGGATAATCTGGTTTAATAGATATGTTTTTGGTGTAAGCAAAATACTTTATTTAAGTTATATCCTGTGTCCAAGACCACCTTCCGGTAGGCTTACCATGTTACGACTTTCCTCTTCTTATTTATATATTATTTTATTTAAATTGTTATATTTGATGAGGGTGACGGGCGGTGTGTGCGTGCTTTATTGCCTGCTTTAAAAGAACACTCTTTTTTCTTTTTACTGCTAAATCCTCCTTCATATTTTATTTCATAAATTATTTCGTGTTTTCTGTTTAGAAAATGTAGCCCATTTCTTTCCACCATATGTGCTACACCTTGACCTGACTTTTTTACTAAAAGTTATTTTGCTTACTGTTTTTCCTTTAAGGGGTTAGCTGGACGGTGGTATATAGGCTGTATTAGCAAGTGGTGGTGAGGTTGATCGGGGAATATCGATTATAGAACAGGCTCCTCTAGGTGGATATAAAGCACCGCCAAGTCCTTTGAGTTTTAAGCTGTGGCTCGTAGTAGTCTGGCGGGTGTTTCCAAAGTTTGTGGTCAGGCATAGTGGGGTATCTAATCCCAGTTTGTTTCCTGGCTGTAGTAGGTTCAAGGGTAATAGAATAATTTTCATTTATGGACTTATAGTTTGCTTATGTGTACGACGGCTTAGCGGTCTTTCGTTTCTATTATTATATTCTCTAACTGCTCTTTGGGCCGGGTATGTTAGTTTAAGTCCCTCGTATAACCGCGGTGGCTGGCACGAGGTTTACCGACTTTATTAAATTATTGCTGAATCAAGCTTTCACTTATTATTCAATGTTTATTACTGCTGAATTCCCGTGTGGGTGTGGCTTAGCAAGGTGTTATGGGTTATTTGTGCCTGATACCAGCTCCGCTGTTGCTAATTGGCAATGTGGGCATTCTCACTGGGGTGTTGAAACTTGCATGTATAAATATAATTTGAACTAACATTAAGATCAGGACCAAGTCTTTAATGCTTGCGAGATTTATTAGTATCTGTCTTGGCATTTTCAGTGCCGCGCTTTAAGTTTAAGCTACACTAG